AATAGAGTGCCTGACCAAAGGGTTATTTTGATAGAATAAATTATGTAATTAAATTACCTCTATTGTAAATTAAAGAATTAAACTTAACCTTAAAAATCAAAAATTTATATGCATTTTACACCAATTCACAAAAAAGATAAGCTAAGTCAAAGCTAGTAGGCCCATAACCTAAATATAGAATTAATAATCTTCTTTTTAATTTACATAAATCTAGAAATCATATTTCACTTTTGCATAATAATAGGGGTTATTATAGCAATTAGATCAAATACATGATTTTCTATTTGGGTGGGGTTAGAACTATCATTAATATGCTTCATTCCTATTATATCAAATAAATTAAAATTAAATTCAGAATCTTGTATTAAATATTTTATTATTCAAAGATTAAGATCTTCAGTTTTAATAATAGGGGTTATTTTAACATCAATAGAAATTAATCAAATAAAAATAATATTAATAATAGCAATTTTACTAAAATTAGGAGTTAGACCATTACATACTTGAGTATTATCAATTATTGAGGGAATAAAATACTATTCAATCTTTATTATATTGACTTTAATAAAATTACCACCACTAACATTAATTTCATACAATGACTTAAACTTAAATTTTATCATTATAGCAAGACTAATTACAGGGGCAATTTCAGGATTAAATCAAAACTCAATTAAAAAAATCTTTTCATATTCATCAATCTTCAATATAGCATTTATAATTTCATGTATTAATACTAATGCAATTTGACTAACATACTTCATTTTATATTCACTGTCATTAATATTAATAAATATTATTGTTATAAAACTAAATATTAACTTTATTAATCAGTTAATTCTAAATAAATTTAATAGACCACTAAAACTATCTTCTTGAATAACCATATTATCAATAGGTGGATTCCCACCTTTAATAGGTTTTTTTAGAAAAATAATTATTATTAAACAAGTATTAATTATAAACAACCTGTTAATTTTAACAATAATAATTATATCATCATTAATTATTATGTTTTTTTATATACGAATAACATTTTTATCAATAATACTATACATAAATATACCAAAGTGAATAATAATAAAATTCAATTTTAATTCATACATAATCATTTCAAGATTATTATTACCCATATTACTATTTAATCTTAAATCCATTTAAGGATTTTAAGTTAAATAAACTATTAACCTTCAAAGTTAAAATTGCTTAGAAGTAAATCTTAACTTTAAATAATAATATATCATTAAACTTGCAATTTAATATTTTAACTTAAACTATAAAAGCTCAATTATATCAAGAGAAAAATAAATTTCATAAGTAAATTTACAATTTACAACCTTTAATTCAGACACCTTGATGAATAAATGATTATTTTCTACTAATCATAAAGATATTGGTACATTATATTTCATTTTAGGAATTTGATCAGGGTTAGTAGGTATAATAATAAGACTTTTAATCCGATTAGAACTAAGTCAACCTGGTCCATTTATTAATAATGACCAAGTTTATAATACTATCGTTACATCCCATGCATTAATTATAATTTTTTTCATAGTTATACCTATTATAATTGGGGGGTTTGGAAATTGACTTTTACCTATTATAATTGGATCACCAGACATAGCATTCCCACGATTAAATAATATAAGATTTTGATTATTACCACCATCAATAATTCTTCTATTAACCAGATCAATGATTGAATTAGGTGTAGGAACAGGGTGAACTTTATATCCCCCTCTATCCTCAAATTTATCTCATTCATCACCAAGAGTAGATATAGCTATTTTCTCATTACATTTAGCTGGTATTTCTTCAATTTTGGGAGCAATTAATTTTTTAACTACAGTTATTAATATACGAGCAAGTGGAATAAAACTTGATCAAACACCTTTATTTGTTTGATCTGTATTTATTACAGCTCTTCTTCTACTCTTATCCCTACCAGTATTAGCTGGTGCAATCACTATATTACTTACAGATCGTAATATTAACACATCATTCTTCGATCCATCAGGAGGGGGAGATCCTATTTTGTTTCAACACCTATTTTGATTTTTTGGTCACCCAGAAGTATATATTTTAATTCTACCTGGATTCGGATTAATTTCTCATATTATTATTCAAGAAAGAGGTAAAAATGAATCATTTGGTTATATTGGAATAATTTATGCTATAATTTCCATTGGAATTTTAGGGTTTGTAGTTTGAGCTCACCATATATTTACTATTGGAATAGATGTAGATACTCGAGCATACTTCACATCAGCTACCATAATTATTGCTGTACCTACCGGTATCAAAGTATTTAGATGATTAGCTACAATACATGGAGTGTATAAAAATTTTAATATTTCAATACTTTGAACATTAGGGTTTATCTTCTTATTCAGAATTGGTGGTTTAACAGGAATTATTTTATCTAACTCATCAATTGATATAATTCTTCACGACACTTATTATGTAGTTGCACATTTTCATTATGTACTATCAATAGGAGCAGTATTTGCTATTATAGCAGGATTTATTCATTGATATCCACTTATTACCGGATTAACATTTAATAATAAATGATTAAAAATTCAATTTTTAATCATATTTGTAGGAGTTAACTTAACTTTTTTTCCACAACATTATTTAGGATTAAGAGGTATACCTCGTCGATACTCTGATTATCCAGATTTATACACATCATGAAACTTAATTTCCTCTTATGGCAGACTAGTCTCCACAATCAGAATTATAATTTTTATAATTATTATTTGAGAAAGATTAATTTCAAAACGTATAACTATTTTCTCCAACAACAATAGTTCATCAATTGAATGACTACAAATAACACCTCCTCAAGAACATTGTTATCATGAATTACCACTAATTTTAAAGTTCTAACGTGGCAGAACTAAATGCAATGAATTTAAGACTCATATATGAATAAACATTTTCCTTTAGAAATAAACTCTTGAATATCTTCAATTACACAAGATGCAACATCACCAATTATAGAACAATTAATTATTTTTCATGATCATGGAATAATAATTATTACAATAATTACAATTATAGTATCTTATATAATAATAAGACTTATATTAAACAAATTTATCAGACGACTTCTATTAGAAAATCAACTAATTGAATTCATCTGAACACTTATACCAGCCATCACATTAATTTTTATTGCATTACCATCACTACGAATTCTATATTTAATTGAAGAATCCATAAAACCATTATTAACAATTAAAATTATTGGACACCAATGATACTGAACATATGAATATTCAGACTTTAATGAAATTGAATTTGACTCGTACATAAAACCAACTAAATCTCTAGAATCAATAGAATTTCGATTATTAGATACAGACAATCGAATAATTCTACCTTATAATATCATAACACGACTATTAACAACTTCTTCAGATGTAATTCACTCATGAACAATCCCATCAGCGGGGATTAAAATTGACGCATCACCCGGACGAATCAATCAAGCTAATATAATTATTAATCGACCTGGGTTATATTTTGGACAATGTTCGGAAATCTGTGGATCAAATCATAGATTCATACCAATTTCATTAGAAAGTATTAATTTAAAATATTTTATTAATTGAATAAAAAAAAATTCATTAAGATACTTAAAGCAAGTATTGATCTCTTAAATCAAATTTTGGTAAATTAGCAAATACCCTTAATGAAGAAATTAGTTTAAAATAAAACATTAACTTGTCAAGTTAAAAATGTCCATGCATTTCTTTATTCCTCAAATATCACCATTATGATGACTTATATTAATATTAATATTCAATATATTATTATTAATAATAATACAAATACTATATTTTAATATAAAAGTTAAAATAAATAAAAATAACATAAAATTCATAAAAAATATAAACTGAAGATGATAATAAATTTATTTTCAACATTTGACCCTTGTACAGGGAATGCATCACTAAACTGACTAAGATCTACTATTATAATCTCAATATTTAGATATAATTTCTGAACTAGTTTCAATAATTGAATTAACATTATATACAAAATAATTTTTAAAATTAAAACTGAATTAAACTCAATTTTAAAACTTAAAGGATCCTTAATTATTTTTATAAGACTAGGGATATTTATCCTAATTAATAACTTAATGGGGTTACTGCCATTTATTTTTACAGCATCATCACACTTAGTATTTTCACTTTCAATAGCTCTACCTTTATGAATATCATTCATAATATATGGTTGAATAAACAAAACCAATTCCATATTTACTCACTTAGTTCCTACCGGAACACCTCCTTTATTAATACCATTAATAGTTATTATTGAAACAATTAGAAATTTAATTCGACCTGGATCACTAGCTGTACGATTAACAGCTAATATAATCGCTGGTCATCTATTAATATCACTATTAGGTGGAAGATGTAATATCTGAATTTCATTTACTTTAATTTTAATCTTTATAATACTTATAATATTTGAAACTGCAGTTTCAATTATTCAATCTTATGTATTTATAATTCTTACAACATTGTATTCTAGAGAAATTTAAATGAATAATCACCCATTTCATATAGTTGATAAGAGACCTTGACCTATTATTACATCAATAGGAATATTGACACTAACTTCAGGAATAGTTAATATATTTTATAAAACAGAAACAAATATTTTAATCACTGGATTATTAATCACGCTAATATGTATATTCCAATGATGACGAGACATTATTCGAGAGTCAACTTTCCAAGGACTTCATAGAAAAGTTGTAATTATAAATATAAAATTAGGAATAATATTATTTATTTTATCAGAAATTATGTTTTTTGTATCGTTTTTTTGATCATTTTTCCATAGTAGATTATCACCTTCAATCGAAATTGGAATAAATTGACCACCATATAATATTAAATCTTTCAACCCAATGAGAATCCCTCTTCTTAATACCATTATTTTATTATCCTCAGGTGTATCAATAACATGGTCACATAGATCAATTTTAAATAATAATTTATCAAAATCAATTAAAAGAACATTAATTACAATTATACTAGGAATATATTTCACTTCTCTACAAGCATACGAATATATAGTTTCACCATTTAGAATTTCAGATTCAGTTTATGGTTCCTCATTTTTTATAAGAACAGGGTTCCACGGAATTCATGTACTAATTGGATCAATTTTTATCATAGTAACAATTATACGATTAAAAAACTTACATTTTTCTAAAAACCATCACATCGGATTTGAATGTGCAGCATGATATTGACATTTTGTAGATGTTGTTTGATTATTCCTTTATATCTCAGTATATTGATGAGGAGGTTATTCATTTAGTATATAAAGTATATTTAACTTCCAATTAAAAGGATTATAAAAAATGAATAATATTAATTACTATTAAATTCTCAATTCTTTTAGCATTAATCATTATGATTATAATATTAACTTTAATAATAATTAGAAAAAAATCAATTATTAACCTTCAAAGGATATCACCATTTGAATGTGGTTATAATCCAATATCAAAAAAACGATTACCCTTATCTATTCACTTCTTTTTAATTGCAATTATTTTCTTAATCTTTGATATCGAAATTGTTATTATTCTTCCAACTGTGTCAATTATAAAATTTACATTAATTAAATTCCTAAGAATTACACTATTTATATTTTTATTTATTTTACTAGTAGGATTATACTATGAATGATATAATGGATTATTAAACTGAACAAATTAAAGTTATAGTTAATTATAACATTTAATTTGCAATTAAAAAGTCCTTAATTCAGGTTTCTTTAAATATTCATAGAAGTAAAAATTACATTTAGTTTCGACCTAAAATTAGGAATAATTCCCTATGCTTAGTTGAAGCCAAAATATAGAGGCATTCTATTGTTAATAGAAAAATTGAAATTAATCCAACTAATAGAGTAAATGAATAAAAGTAGCTGCTAACTAACTTTTAATGCGGTTAAATTCCGTTATACTCTTATTCATTTAGTTTACTAAAAAATATTTTATTTTCATTAAAAAGAAGTTAATACAATGAATTTGTACAAAAGAAATAATTCTACCTTAATATCTTCAATATTATGCTCTAACTTAAGCTAAAAATACAAAATATATAAATAAACCAAAATAAATAAGAAATTATAAAAATCCTTAAACTATTATTTAAATAAACCTGAAACCAATAAGAAAAATTTAATATATAATTAAATAATTTATTAGTTAAAAAAAATTCTCCTCAATAAAGAACTTTAAAATAATTATAACAAAAACTTAAACCTAAATTAACTAAAAACGTTGAATAACCAAACATAAATCACATATTAGAATTAAAATGATAAAAATGATAGTTAAATAAATAATTTAAATAATTAAATTCAATACCTAATCAAATTCCTAAAACAACTAAACAAAATCTTATTAACTTAATATCCAAGGGAAGGGTAATAAAATATAAATCTAAATTAATTAACCAATTAAGTATACACCCAAAAAAAATAGAAAATATTGTTATAATAAAAACTACTACACCCATAAAATTAAACTCACTCCTAAAACAATTTAAAGATATAAATCTAAAAGATCTTATTAATGAATAATATATTAAACGAAAAGAATAACAACAAGTTAAACCTAAACTTAAATAAAATATAATTATCAAAAAATAATTACAACCACTAAAAAATGACATTTCAACAATTATATCCTTAGAATAAAAACCAGATAAAAAAGGAATACCACATAAAGCCATTCCTGAAACATTAAAACAACAAGTTGAAATAGGTAAAAACTTACAACAACCCCCTATAAAACGAATATCTTGGTTATCCAAATAATAAAAAATATAAATCCCAGAACATAAAAACAATAAAGACTTAAACATAGCATGAGTTAATAGGTGAAAAAAAGAATAATCAATTAACCCTATAAAAAGTGATATAACTATTAACCCAAGCTGTCTTAATGTAGAAAAAGCAATAATCCTTTTTAAGTCAAACTCAAAATTAGCACATAAAGAAGAAAAGATTATAGTAAAAATACCAATTAAAACAAAAAAAAAATTATATACTAATAAATTTCTAAAAAACCGAATTAATAAATAAACCCCAGCAGTTACTAAAGTAGAAGAATGAACGAGAGCTGAAACCGGTGTAGGAGCTGCTATAGCAGCTGGTAATCAACATGAAAAAGGAGATTGTGCACTCCTTGTAAATGAACTTAAAATAATTAAATAAAAAACATTCATATCATAAAAATAATTATAAAAAATGAAATTTCATCCTCCAAAAGATATAATTCATCTAATAGAAATTAAAATACCAATATCACCTAAACGATTAATTAAACAAGTAATTAAACCAGATAAATTTCTATTTATTGAACTATAATAAATTACTAAACAATATGAAACAAGACCTAATCCATCTCAACCTAACAAAATTCTAATCAAATTAGGTCTTAAAATTATAAGAAATATACTTAGAATAAATATAAGAACTAAATATAAAAACCGATTAGAAGAGATTCTCATATAACCTATATAAAAAGATCTATACAAAATTACTATACAAGAAATAAATAATACTACTGAAATAAAAACAAAGCACTTTCAATCAACAATTAATACATAGTAAAAAGTTAAAGAATTAATAAAAATTAATTTATATTCATATAAACAAAAATAATTAATTAATAAAAATATTAAACCTATATAAAAAAAACCTAATGATAATAAAAATAAAAAAAAAAACCAAATAAAATACTTATTTAACAAAACTTAAGGCAATAAAGCATCAAAAACTCCACAAATTTTTATTTTATAATAAACTACTTAAGTAGAAAATCATAAATAAAAAACACAATATAAATAAGGGAAATAAATGATTAATTAAAAGCAAATACTCAGAAACTGTAATATTACAATATGAGTATATATCAATAAACATACCATGCTGAGAATAACTATACAAATAAAAACTAAAACACGCACAAAAAAAGCATCTTATCAATAAATAAAGATAAGAAAAATCAAAATAATAAATTCTAGATATAATAATTACCAATTCTCTAAGAAAATTAATTCTAGGGGGACAACCTAAATTAAAACAAATAAATAAAAATCAAAAAAAAGATAATCTAGGTATAAAAGAAATTATACCCTTAATTAAATATAATCTACGAGAGTTTAAACGTAGATAACAAATATTTGCTAAACAAAATAAAGCTGAAGAACATAAACCATGAGAAATCATTATAACTAATGAACCAAATAAACCCACATATCTTATTGTTAAAATACCAACTAAACATAATCCTATATGACAGACAGAAGAGTAAGCAATTAAACTTTTTATATCAACCTGAACCAAACAAACTATACTAACCATTAAAGATCCTAAAACACCTAAAGAAAATCAAATATATGAATAATTAAAAAAAAAAACTTCATTAATATAAATTAAACGAATTAAACCGTAACCCCCAATCTTTAATATTAATCCTGCAAGAATTATAGACCCAGAAATAGGGGCTTGAACATGAGCCTTTGGTAATCAAAAATGTAACATAAATATAGGTAACTTAATTAAAAATGGAATAACAAGTATTAAATGAAAAAAAAAGTTAAAATTAAAATACAACTCAAATGAAAAAGAAAGTAAATAAAAATCATTATATAAATATAAAATAAAAACAAATAAAGGTAAAGAACCAAATAAAGTATAAAAAAATAAGTAAATACCAGACAATAAACGTTCAGGTTGATAACCTCAACCTAAAATTAAAATAACTAAAGGAACTAAAATAAATTCAAAAGACATATATATAACAAATACATTTAATGAAAAAAAAATAAAAAAAAGAAATAAACAAATAAAATAATTAACCAAAGAAAAAAATCTAGTATTATAATTAAATATAAATGATCTAGCCAAATTTATTAATCTAATAATATAAAATCTTAAAATGATTAAACTAAATGAAATATAATCAATCCCTATAAAGTAAGACAAACAAGTAAAACTTATATTAATATTTAAAAACATAAACATAAAAATAAAAAATATATAAAAAAACTGATATGAATATCAAAAATTCATAAAAACTATAGGGATCATAAAAAACAAAAATAAAAAAAAACCTATCATAAGTAAATAGAACTTAAGTAATCATTAGAATGACAACGAATCATCAAAACTATTAATCCTAAACCCAACGCCCCCTCACAAACATAAAAAGTTATTATAATTACATAAACATAAAAAGATCTTAAAAACAATAAACAATAAATATAAATCAATATTAATAAATAAATAATAATAAACTCTAAACAAATTAAACATAAAAAAACATGCTCACGAACTAATCTTAAAGAAAAAATACCAAAAAAAATTAATAAAATGCAAAAATTAACCATTAGTAAGTTTTAATAATTTAATTAAAATATTAATTTTGTAAATTAAAAATGAATCATTCTTAAAACATCAGTAAAATGATTCAAACACTTCTTAAATCTCCAAAATTTATATTTTAAATAAAATATTTACTGAAATAAAAATATACATTATAAAAATAATGATAACAGTATCAATTATCTCAATAATAACAAAAACCCCTATATCAATAGGAATTATACTTTTAATTCAAACATTTTTAATAATTTTAATTATAAATTCAATAAATTCATCATCATGAATTCCTATAATCACTTTTCTAACAATAATTGGAGGATTATTAATTATTTTTATATATATAAGAAGAATTACATCAAACGAAAAATTCAAATTCAACTATAAAATAATATTTATTACATTAACAATAATAATACCAACAGAAGAATTACTAAATAAATACCAAAATCAAGAATATTTAAGAATAGAAGAATTTATAAATCCAATTACATCTATAACTAAAATGTATAATAAAAGAATGATAATAACAATACTTATAGTGATATATTTAATATTAACAATAATTACAATTAATAAAATTATTAAATTATTTGAAGGACCATTACGATCTAATTCTTATGAACAAATCAACATTTAAATCTAACAAATTATTAAATATTATAAGAAACTCATTAATTTATTTACCCACTCCTACAAACTTAAGAACTTGATGAAACTTTGGATCCATTTTAGGATTATGTTTAATTATTCAATTAATATCAGGAATTTTATTATCTATACACTATACTGCAAATATTGAATTTGCATTTAATAGAATCAATCATATCATACGAGATGTAAACTACGGATGATTAATACGAACAATTCATGCAAACGGAGCATCATTATTCTTCATATGTATGTTTATACATGTTGGACGGGGTATATATTACTCCTCATATAAATTTTATAATACATGATACTCAGGAGTAATTATTATATTATTAACTATAGCTACAGCATTCTTAGGATATGTTTTACCGTGAGGACAAATATCATTTTGAGGGGCAACAGTAATTACTAATTTATTATCAGCTATTCCATACTTGGGTGATATAATAGTTAAATGAATTTGGGGGGGATTCGCTGTTAATAACCCAACTTTATCTCGATTTTTTAGAATCCATTTCATTTTACCATTCATATTAATTATAATAATTATTATTCACTTATTTTTTCTACACATAACAGGATCAAGAAATCCTTTAGGATTAAATTCAAAAATAGATAAAATTCCATTTCATCCTTTCTACTCAATTAAAGATTTAATAGGATTTTCATTAACATTACTTTTAATATTAATAATTAATATAATAGAACCTTACTTGCTATCAGACCCAGACAATTTTTCCCCAGCAGATCCAATAGTTACACCAGTTCACATTCAACCAGAATGATACTTTTTATTTGCATACGCAATTCTACGATCAATTCCTAATAAACTAGGAGGGGTATTGGCATTACTAATATCTATCTTAATTTTATCAATTTTACCAATATCAATAAAAATAAAATTTAAAGGATTAACATTCTACCCAATTAATCAATTTATTTTTTGAATTTTTATCTCAAACTTTATAATACTAACATGACTAGGATCCCAACCAGTTGAAGATCCATTTATCAACACTGGAATTACAATAACATTAACATACTTCATATATTTCATTATAGATCCAATTATTATTAAAATATGAGATAAAATAATTAATTAAAATAGTTAATTAGTTTAAATTAAAACTTGTATTTTGAAAATACAGTATAGATAAATATTTATTAACTTAACAAAAAAAAATGATAAGTTAATAAAAGCCTCAAAAGACAAAATATAAACAAATAATTAATTGAAATAGGTAAATAAACCTTTCAAGCTAAATATATTAATTTATCATAACGATAACGAGGTAAACAAGAACGAACTCAAATAAAACAAAAACAAATAAAATTTAACCTTAAATAAAAAATAAAAGAAATAAAATCCCCTCCTAAAAAAATTATACAAGTAAACATACTTATAAAAATAATTCTAGAATACTCGAAAATAAAAAGAAAAGCAAACCCTCCTGATCTATATTCAATATTAAAACCAGAAACAAGTTCTCTCTCACCCTCAGAAAAATCAAAAGGACTACGATTAGTTTCAGCTATACAACAAGATAATCAACAAAAAAATAAGGGAGAAGAGATAAATAAAAATCAACAATAAGATTGATATGAAAATATATTTAACAAATTGTATCTTTTAATTAATAAAAAATAAGATAATAAAATTAAAGATATAGATACTTCATAAGAAACAGCTTGAGAAACTCTTCGTATACAACCTAATATTGAATATACTCTATTAGAAGATCACCCACAAATTATTACCCCATAAACACTTAACGAAGAACAAACAAAAAAAAATAAAAGACCATAATTAAAATTAATACAGTTAAAACAAAAAGGATAAAGTAATCAAAGAAACAAAGACTGTATTAGAGAAAAAAGAGGACAAAAATAATAAATAATATAATTAGAATTCAAAGGTCAACAAAATTCCTTAACAAATAACCTCATCCCATCTCTAAAAGGTTGAAGTAAACCTAAATAACCTACTTTATTAGGACCTTTGCGAAACTGAACATATCTTAAAACTTTACGTTCAAATAAAGTAAAAAAACCAACAGAAATAAGAACTATAACTAATAAAAAAAAAAAATTTAATATATAAATTATTAGATATATCCAAAGATATATTATTAAATTCTAAATTTAAGACATAATTTTCTGCCAAACTAATATTAATAAATTATGATCAAAATCAAACTAAATGGTCCTTTCGTACTAAAATAATTTAAATGTTACAAGATAGAAACCAACCTGGCTCACACCGGTTTGAACTCAAATCATGTAAGAATTTAAAAGTCGAACAGACTTAAAACTAAAAAAACTACCCCTTAGAATTATCTTAATTCAACATCGAGGTCGCAAACTATAATTTAAATAAGAACTTACCATTAAAATTACGCTGTTATCCCTAAGGTAACTTTTTCTTACAATCTAAATAAAGGATCAAAAAATCATAAATAAATGAAAATTTAAAAATAAAGTTAAATTTATTAATCACCCCAATCAAAATTTAATTAAAATAATAAATAATTAAAACCAAATAAATTAATAAAAAAAATAAATTTAAGTTCTATAGGGTCTTCTCGTCCCAATAATTAAAATAAAGCTTTTTCACTTATAAATAAATTTTTAATAATAAAACCAATAAAGATTATCCCTCATTAAATCATTCATACTAGACTTCAATTAAAAGACTAATTATTATGCTACCTTTGTACAGTTAAAATACTGCAGCTATTTAAAATTAATCATTGAGCAGATTATACTTTTAATAATTAGCTAAAAGAAATGTTTTTGATAAACATTTGAAAATAATAATTGCCGAATTCATAAATATATATATGCAAATTATACTAATTTAATCATTAATAAAAATATAAAATAATTAAATAAATATAATCAATAAAAAAATAAATATAAAAAAATTATACAAAAAAATACTAATATGTTAATAACTAAATAAAAAATATAAACCTTTAAAAATAAAATTTAAATAAATATTTTAAATAAAAATAAAGATTGTCCCTTATTTCATAAGATGAAAATATCAACTAAAATTGAATTTAATATTAATTAACCAGATATACTAAGAAACGAAATAACTTTTAACTACTGAAAATATATTAATTATCATTATGAAACATAAAAAAATTTATAAATTCAGATATTCTTAATTCGGGAAATAAATTATAAATATTAAAATTAATTAACCCTGATACAAAAGGTACAATAAACTTATTCTAATAAAAAATTACCTTTACCTTAACAGACCTTAATAAACATCATTTTTAACAAATACTAAAAAAAATTAAATTAAAAAAAAAAAAAAAAAAAAAATTTGGGGGGATTATTTGAACAAAGTAAATTTATTTAATTTTCCTATTAATGTAAATAATTAGCTTTATATAAGCTACACTCTGAAGCTTCTAACCCTACCTTCCGGTAGGGTTACTTTGTTACGACTTATCCTGTATAGGAGTGACGGGCAATATGTACACCAACCAATACAAAATTCATATTTATAAATAAATAAAAATTACTATTAAATCCTAAATAAACTATAATATTATCATCAGTTGAATATAAAATATACACTAAAGTAACCCATATAAACTATTTTAGAACTACACCTTGACCTAACATTAATGTACAGACAAAAAGAAAATTTTTATAAAAAACATTCATAATATAGAGATATATAAATAAAAAAATAGTAAAAACTATCGTGGTTTATCAATTAATACACAGGTTCCTCTAAAATTTAGATCAGCCGCCAAATTCTTTGAGTTATGAAGAATAATTCTACTTTTATTCTTATATATTTACGCTCAAAATACTAGGGTATCTAATCCTATTTTAAATATAGAGTTTACAATAAATAAATAATGAACATATATATATTTATTACAAATTCCACCTAAGCAAAAAATTATTAATTTCATATAAATAATATATTTTAATAAAAAAAATTTAACTAACGTTTACTTGTTTAACCGCGAATGCTGGCACAAGATTAATCAACATATATAAAATTTACTAAATTTAAATGAATAAATTTATAAATACTAATTACTATATTAAAAAATTTCATAAATACATATATAACTTAATCCATTAATTAAATTTAAATACCAGAATCAAACATAATTAGTTAATATAAATAATACAGGAACTATATATAAATTAGGGGTACATTCTAATATAAAGCTACATTTAACTTTAAAAATAATAATATATAAATATGTAGACTTAATAATCCAAAACTCAAGTAATAGGGGTTACTTGAATTAGTTAATATAAATAATACAGGAACTATATATAAATTAGGGGTACATTCTAATATAAAGCTACATTTAACTTTAAAAATAATAATATATAAATATGTAGACTTAATAATCCAAAACTCAAGTAATAGGGGTTACTTGAATTAGTTAATATAAATAATACAGGAACTATATATAAATTAGGGGTACATTCTAATATAAAGCTACATTTAACTTTAAAAATAATAATATATAAATATGTAGACTTAATAATCCAAAACTCAAGTAATAGGGGTTACTTGAATTAGTTAATATAAATAATACAGGAACTATATATAAATTAGGGGTACATTCTAATATAAAGCTACATTTAACTTTAAAAATAATAATATATAAATATGTAGACTTAATAATCCAAAACTCAAGTAATAGGGGTTACTTGAATTAGTTAATATAAATAATTTAGTTAATATATATATATAAAAAGATATTTAAATACTAAATGAAACATTGATTAAGAAATAAATTATTACTTTCTTTTTTTTTTTTTTTCTCAAAAAAAAGAAAGTATATTATTAATTAAAATAAATATTTAATAATATTATTTAATTTCAATGATAAAGTTTTTTATTATTAATTATTCAATTTAATATAAAATAAATAATTATTATATATATAAATTAATTTATAAATAATCATTATATTAAATATCTTATATATATATAAATCTATCCTCTATAGTATGAGGATAGATTTAATATTAAAAGTATATATATATATTAATATATTATTATAATTATATATATATTTATAAATTAATATATAATTATAATATATTATTATTAATTATTTAATTTAATATAAAATAAATAATTATTATATATATAAATTAATTTATAAATAATCATTATATTAAATATCTTATATAAGAATTTGTAGATATATTATAATTAAATACAAATATATATATATATACATATTTATGGTTACTCTTAACTCAACATAACTTTGATAAATTTAATCCTGTATTAAACTATATTTCTTATTT